AGAAATAAGGAAGGATTTTTTGCAATCGTTATTTCTTGCCTCTGTCATATCACGAAAACCTTTCGATTTGGAACGAGGAGAGATGGCTGAGTGGACTAAAGCGGCGGATTGCTAATCCGTTGTACAATTTTTTTGTACCGAGGGTTCGAATCCCTCTCTTTCCGCCCCCTCGGATCATTTGGGACTTTCGAATTGTAAGGAATTCTGACCCCCGGATTTTCTCATAGATAAATGTACGAAATAAATCCAATTTGTAAGAAAAAATTCCCAAAAATTTGGGATTTTTACTCCTCACGCCCAGGATTACGTCCTGGGTCATTAGACAAGAATCCAAAGATAAAGAGGGAAACAAAGAATATCACTACTGTATAAACAAAAAGTTTGAGAGTAAGCATTACATAATCTCCAAGATTTTTTTTGTTAAGGAATAGATTACCCATTTTTCCTTACCACACGGATCCACTAGGATGGGTTTTGTTTATTTTGACACCTAAAAATGCAAAAATCAATTCTTAAAAAAATTGTAAGAATTGCTTTCTAATAAGCATTCTTATCAATATCAAAAATTAGTTTAGGTATTGTGTGGGTACCTAAAGGTACCTGCTCAACGTAGCCGCAGGGGGTAGAAAAGCTGATCCAAATTTATTGCTGCAGCTATACATTCAATGTAGAAGAATTAGAATTTGAGAATCGAAGGTTCATAATATAAGACTTCTCGGCTCTTATCCATTTTTTCATTTTTTTGGAATGAATACATCATTCCATTTGGCAGACAGAATAGTAAAGATTTCATCGAAAACTTACAGCGGCTTGCCAAACAAACGCTAATAGAAAAAAGAGTACAGGTATGACAGGCATAACATCCACGATTGGGTTGAAAATGGCATAAGCTTCGGGTAATTTGGCGAAGAAAAAGCTAGTGGGACAAAGAACAGAATTAAAACAGATACAGGTTAAACTAAGTATATTAGGCATAACAAGCATTTCGTTCTTGTAGAGTAGATAATTGGATTTTGATTGAGTTATTTTTCTAAGGGAAAAAAAGCAAAAGAAAAGGTGGATTCAAAATCCTTTTTTCTTCGGACTTTCCCAAACACAAAATACCTCCTTGTATTCGCATTCTCAAATGAGAATGGAAGAAATTCGACTTTCATATAATATCTTAATAGAATTCCATGTAATGATCAATGCATTTTTTGGATTCTATATTATCCGCATGTCTAGAATCCTAGCAAGAAAATATCCCTTATTTTTTAGGTAATTGAAGTGGGATTGACGAATAATATATAAAAATAATAGTGTTTTTTAGTGTCGGCTAAAACGAAATGGGGCGTGGCCAAGTGGTAAGGCAGCGGGTTTTGGTCCCGTTACTCGGAGGTTCGAATCCTTCCGTCCCAGATTTTTTCTGATGAAGCGAAAGATAGAATCGTATTATGCCCTGCACGACACAAAAAAAAGTCGATTTCTTTTGTTATTCGAGTCGAAGAAGTATGATAATTTAATAACTACCCCAAAACTACCAATCTTTTCATTAGCATAGCTTATTTGGTTAATAGTTAATTTTTTTTGTTACAGAAAAATATATTAATTAAATAAATTAATTAAACTGGAGGTTGATAGTTTATTTGTTGGAGAAGAGTCGATCCTTCTCATTTCAGGATTAATCATCTTGAGTTCTCTGTTGAGAATGGAAATTTAATAATAAATAAGTCTTAAGCAAACTTTTTTATTCCTCTTTTTCGAACTATGTTTCATTCATATGATAGAATATTAGTTTAATAAAATTGGATCTTTGCAGAGTGTTTCCCGATAAATACTTATTTCTTTTATCCATATTTCTCCATAGATAGCAAGTTTGAATTAGTATACAAAAGCAATGACTATTCATGATTCCTTTCATATTGGATCAATTCTCGATACCATTTTGCAATGAAATTAGAGGAATGTTATGGTAAAACTTCGTTTAAAACGATGTGGTAGAAAGCAACGTGCGACTTGAAGGACATGATCGATTGTGGATTTTGCTATCCATCATTTTCCATAGTAATGAAAATGCTCTTGGCTCGACATAGTCTGTTCTATTCGTCCCGAACCGAATTTGCGCTGGGTTGTTTGTAAGTAATGTTTGTAAGTAAATAGTACACGATGGAGCTCGAGAGGACAGAATTTCTTTTTTATCAAGGGAAAGAATCTAGGGTTAGTGAAAACTAATAAATTAGGCCAACTTTGTCAGTCTATCTTTAATATAGAAATCAAAAGGTTAAAATAAGAAAAAAGTTCAATTTTGGAAGATTGGAAAAACTTTTTCCATTAAAAGTCTACCTGAATCAATTGTTCATATTTGATTTCTATAGAAGAGTGAAATGCTTTATCGAAGGAAATAAGAAAAAAGAAAGGGTATGTTGCTACTCTTTTGAAAGAAAAAAGAATAGGAATTCCCGAAGTAATGTCTAAACCCAAGGATTTCACAAATCAAAGATAAAGGATTCCGGAACAAGTAAACACGATTTTCAACCGTCTCAACAATAGAATTAGATCAGAATAAGGAATAAAAGTAAATTTGTTCGAGATGATATAAAGAAAAGAGTTTAGAGACGACTCAAAAAATTTCGAAAGGTTTTCTTTTGAAGTCTGTCAGTCAAAATTAGCCAACTTGAGTCATGAGTATAAATGAAATTTGTTTTTTCTTTAAGGAAATTAATGCAAGTCATAATCTAATTTCTATCTACTTGTATTATACACAAAAATTAGAATCATTTTCTCGAGCCGTATGAGGAGAAAACCTCCTATACGTTTCTAGGGGAGGGGTTGTTTATCTACATCTATCCCAATAAGCTATCTATCGAATCGTTGCAATTGATGTTCGATCTCGAAGAGAAGGAAGAGATCTTCAAAAAGTGGGTTTTTATGATCCAATAAAGAATCAAACTTATTTAAATGTTCCAGCTATTCTCTATTTCCTTGAAAAGGGTGCTCGACCTACAAGAACTGTTTATGATATTTTAAGGAAGGCGGAATTCTTTAAAGATAAAGAAAGAAATTTTAGTTAATTGAAGAACTAAATGAATAAAAAAAAGTGGGAGAGGGTCGCTAGTACACTTGTTTAGACACAATTTGCCTCCTTCTTAGTCCTATTTTTTTTGCTGCATTTATGTTGTGCCAATCCAACAAAAGTCTTTATTTTATTTCCTTTTTGTATCTAATTGCATTGTATTTCCATTGACAAAGGTCTATTGAACAAATAGAATTTGTAGATAGCTGGGTCTCTTTATCGTCACTCCATATTAGGTATTTCTGTCTACACTTCGTTCAAATGATGGGGTTGCCTCCCTTGCATGTACTCTCGGAATTTTTTATTTGAGTGTTTTTAATGAGTGATAAAATCTTTCTTTTGATGTCTTGCTAATTCAATGTTTTGACAGGAGCGTCTGGTGTAATTCCATCGATTTTAGGATTTCGATCGTGTCTAAGAGATCCTTATTTTATCTGGGTTGCTAACTCAATGGTAGAGTACTCGGCTTTTAAGTGCGACTACGATCTTTTACACATTTGGATGAAGCAACAAATTCGTCCAGACTCTTGGTAGAGTCTAGAAGACCACGACTGATCCTCAAAGGTAATGAATGGAAAAAATAGCATGTCGTAATAAAATCAATTTCTTTTTTTTTATAAAAAAATTCGGATTTTCTGGGTCTAGTGAATAAATGGATAGAGCCTAGCTCTAATTCTGGTAAAATAAAAAGCAACGAGCTTAACTTCTTACTTGGAAGGATTCCCCGATCTAATTAGACGTTAAAAATACATTAGTGCCTGATGCGGGGAAAGGTTAGGTTTTCCTATAAGTGGACCCTTTACTTTTTTTTTAGAAATCCTAATTATTCTTAATTATGGATTGAAAAGAGATGTTATGAATTGAATGTGTAAAAGAAACAGTATATTGATAAAGAGACTTTATTCCAAAGTCAAAAGAGCGATTGGCCTGCAAAAATAAAAGATTAGTTCTTGTTTGTTTTGTAATTAGAACAAACATAAACTAATTGGATAGAAAAGGAGCGGAAAAAGATCTATGGATTAGACTCCCTTTCTTTCCAGGGTTTGTATTATGCAACACCTTGTTCTGACCATATTGCACTATGTATCATCATTTGATAAACCGAGAAATGCTTTTTTTCTCTGATTCAAGTAGAAATACAAATGGAAAAATTCGAAGGGTATTCAGAAAAACAGAAATCTTGTCAACAATACTTCGTCTACCCACTTCTCTTTCAGGAATATATTTATGCATTTGCCTATGATTATGGATTAAATGGTGCCGAATCTGTGGAAATTATTGGTTGTAATAATAACAAGAAATTTAGTTCACTACTTGTGAAACGTTTAATTATTCGAATGTATCAGCAGAATTTTTGGATTAATTCGGTTAATCAGCCTAACCAAGATCGATTGTTGAATCACAGCAATTATTTTTATTCTGAGTTTTATTCTCAGATTCTATCTGAGGGGTTTGCTATCGTTGTGGAAATCCCACTTTCGCTAGGACAACTGTCTTGTCCGGAAGAAAAAGAAATACCAAAGTTTCAAAATTTACAATCTATTCATTCAATATTTCCCTTTTTAGAAGACAAATTTTTGCATTTACATTATCTATCACATATAGAAATACCCTATCCTATCCATTTAGAAATCCTGGTTCAATTCCTTGAATACCGGATTCAAGATGTTCCATCTTTGCATTTATTGCGATTCTTTCTTAACTATTATTCGAATTGGAATAGTCTTATTACTTCAATGAAATCTATTTTTCTTTTGAAAAAAGAAAATAAAAGACTATTTCAATTCCTATATAACTCTTATGTATCAGAATATGAATTTTTCTTGTTGTTTCTTCGTAAACAATCTTCTTGCTTACGATTAACATCTTCTGGAACCTTTCTGGAACGAATCCACTTTTCTTGGAAGATGGAACATTTTTGGCTAATGTACCCTGGGTTTTTTCGGAA